TTGATGGGTGGTGAGGTCCCATATTGACTATCATGAGGTCTTTTCTTGTAGCTGGTACAGTCATAGGTTTTTTCCTGATTCATTCTTCCATGAATTGCTGAAAGCGAAAAGAAGTTCATCAAAATTTAAGCGAATCAAAGTCAAAATGACTCTTCAAATTAACGAGTTTTTTTCTCCAACTGGTCGATTAATTCTTTGAATTCTTTATAATGTACTCTAGTTTTTTTTTTCTCCAACTGGTCGATTAATTCTTTGAATTCTTTATAATGTACTCTAGTTTTTTTTGACAAATAAGCCAGCAGCCGTTGGCGTTTTCCCAGAATTTTACGCAGACCTCTCTCAGATAAATAGTCTTTTTTGTGCAATTGCAAATGTGAAGTAAGTCTCTGTATCTTATTGGTGAAACTGACTACTTGAAATTCAACAGACCCTCTGTTTTCTTTGTTTTCCTCTTGCGAAATAATTGAAATGAATGAATTTTTTACCATAAAAGAATTTTTCCCTCCCCTTTTGACAGATATGAATTTTATTGATCCGTAAGAATAATGCCAGAAATTTGAATGTAGTATACACAACAATCGGAATTTCTGGCATTATTTTGACTGAGTTTATCAATTAAGCAATTTTGAATTTGATTCGGATAGTGATTCAAAAGGATGGTACATTTTTACACTCACAAAAGCGAATAGTTTTTTAGTACGAAGATTCTGTTGATTTATTTCTAGATCTAATTAATTTTTCATTAACTTAGTATCACAGTATCCTATGATGTAAGACAGGGCAAATGTGCATCTGGTTGCTTGCATATAACATATATGGTACAGAATATATAGGAAATAATGTACCATCACCGAATTTTGAATCGTGGATACATATAGATCCTTAACATACTGAAACGGCTGCCATTATTGGTATCAAACCAATAGCGATTCATACAAGCTAAATCTTCGAATCGAAAATTCGGCCAAAGAAAGAACTTGAGTTTAATTAATTCATTTTTATCTCTATCAAGGTGTTTACTTTCATCCAAAAATTGACCCCAGCTTTTTATGTTGTTCTCCTTGCAAAATACTGGATTTCTATCCACACCATTCCTATTCTTTAAATTGAAATTTAAAGAATTGAGAATTCTCAATTCTCTACGCCGTCTAGACGATAAAATCATTTCAGGAACAAGCAAATCAAAATGATCCTTATCAACATCTTTTTGTTTTCCGTATCTTTGATTAGTTTGTTGCTTACTCTTATGAACTAATGAAATACCTATGGCTTGATACATAAGAAATTCTTCCAGATCTTTTATAGACGAAGTTAATAGGGGTTGGAACTTCATCAAACCAAATTCCGCCCAGCTAAACAGAGTAGACTCCTTCGAATAATGACTGACAATTCTGTCTACCGGCAGATCTCCCATTTTCAAATAGGCTAAAAGCCTTCGTTTACTTTGTAAACGCCCTTTTGTGTTACCCACCATCTGCATTAAGCTCAGCCGCTCGAGCATATCCTCCTCAAATAGCCGCTCGGTGTGGATGCTAAAACCCAAATACTTCTCTTGAAGGTCAACGAAATCTACTAGCCTCGGCGAGTCACTCCGGTATTGTGTTTTTTTTTTACGGAACCCTTTTTCATAATCTTCTCTAATAACTTCTTGGATGTCTTCGATGTCGATGTCTTCGATGTCGATGTCTTCGATGTTTTGACTAACATTTTCTTTTCCTTTAGTTTCTTTTCCTTTAGTTGCTTTTCCTTTAGTTTCTTTTCCTTTAGTTTCTTTTCCTTTAGTTGCTTTTCCTTTAGTTTCTTTTCCTTTAGTTGCTTTTCCTTTAGTTTCTTTTCCTTTAGTTTCTTTTCCTTTAGTTGCTTTTCCTTTAGTTTCTTTTCCTTTAGTTGCTTTTCCTTTAGTTTCTTTTCCTTGACTAACATTTTCTTTTCTTTGACTAACATTTTCTTTTCCTTGACTAACATTTTCTTTTCCTTGACTAACTTCTTCTTTTCCTTGACTAACTTCTTCTTTTCCTTGACTAACTTCTTCTTTTCCTTGACTAACTTCTTCTTCTTCTTCTTCTTCTTCTTCTTCTTCTTCTTCTTTTCCTTTGAAATTTAAAAGAAGTAACTTCATAGGTCTAAGCCACGGGTTCGTTTGATATATCCTCTTACGTAGCATAAATTCTGGGAAGAACCAATCTTCCTGATTCGAATCTTCCTCATTCGAATTCGCTCTGGGTGCCTTTAAGATTTCTTCATTCATTCCCATCCAATTAAAAAAGCTTTTTTTGTCTTCTTTGAGTTCTGGATCTTCTTTGAGTTCTGGATCTTCTTTGAGTTCTGGATCCTTTTCGATTTCTGGATCCAAGAGCATTTTTGGAACGATATCATAAATAAGACCTCTATTCTCATTCTCAATTATTTCAGAATTCTCATTCTCAATTATTTCAGAATTCTCATTCTCAATTATTTCAGAATTCTCATTCTCAATTATTTCAGAATTCTTAGTCTCAATTATTTCAGAATTCTTAGTCTCAATTATTTCAGAATTCTTAGTCTCAATTATTTGAGAATTCTTAGTCTCAATCTTAGTATTTGTATTATGGTTAGGGTCGATCTTTTTCCCGGCCTCCAAATTGACTGGATATTTTTCTAAAAACTTCCAATCAAAGTCCATATATTTTCTTTGAGGTTTTTTCTTTCGCATTTTTTTCAGAGACATATAAACCTTGTCTAGATAATTGTCTAGAGAATTCTTGTCTAGATAAACCTTGTCTAGATAATCCTTGTAATAATCCTCGTAATAATTCGTTTCTAGATAAAGCTGGTCTAGAGAATCCTTGAAATAAACCTTGTCTAGAAAACTCTTGTCTAGATAATCCTGATAATCCTTGGGATAATCCTTGTCTACATAAGTATTGTCTAGATAATTGTGTAGATAAGTACTGTCTCGATAAACCTTGTCTAGAAACTTCTTGTCTAGTATCCAATCCTTGAAATAAGTCTTGAAAACAATCTCCTCTGGTATATCAAATAAGTCGACCTCTTGGCTCTTATTTACTTGTAATGGCAATTTAGAAATAGAGGAGTCCTTCTTAGTTTCAGAAGAAATGTATTTATATGCTAAAAGATCATATTTATAGTTTTTCTTAAACTTAGTTTTTTGATTTCTTACTAATGAATATACTTCAGAATCATCTTGTTTTTTGGAATGAAGTAATGGGTCTTTTTCATATGAATCTCCTTTATTTAAATCGTTATTTTGAGGCGTATGGCGTCGGTTGACTTTATTTCGCCAGGCTTGTGCGCCTACTCGCTCCCAATGAACCTTAGATAAATTGTATTGAGACTGACCTCTTAACCAGTTTTTCCATGGATTCGTTCCAAAATTTCGAAGTTTCTTATGCTTTAATTCGGAATGGAATATTCCCTGTCTTTCAAAAGAATCCTTTATTGCAGTCTTAAGAAAAAAAGACGTTCCGCGATATTGAAGAACAGATCTTAACTTATCACTAACTAGGGTTTGTGATAATTTGTAAAATACATATGCTTGTGACAGGGAAGATAAATTTGGCAAGGAAGCAAATTTCGGAACAATCTGTGACTTCCGCTTAGTTATATTTTTTATAGTCGAACTAAAGGTAATTCTTTTTTGATTTGTTTCAGTATTGGAAATGTCTTTCTCAAAAAATTTTTTTGTTAAATTGATTCTAGGAATCTTAATGATACATAGAAAGATATCTAGGTATATTTTGTATATTTTTTCAATGAAAATTTTTTGAAAATAATTCCATTTACTTATTAATCGAACATTTCTTCTTTTTACAATTTTCCAAATATTTTTTGGTGATTCTACATTATTATTTTGCTTTTTGTTGTTAGGACTATTATTTAGTCCTGGAGTTACTTTTTTTTTTTCTTTTGTAATTCTTTCTATTTGATTTTTGATTGTGCTTGTTCTATTAATCAGATTTTGTATTTTTTCTTCTGAATTTGTAGAAGCTGTAGATCGAATTTGACTAAATGATTCATTAATTATCTCATTGCTGATTATAGAATCTTTTTCTTTTTGAGTTTCACTCGATTCATCTACTCCTATCCCTTTCAATCTTGTATTTTTTTTGATTATTTTCAAAATTGTGCTTTTTAGAACTAGAACCCTTTCTTTAAGCCGTTTTATGCTTTCTTTAAGCCGTTTTATGCTTTCTTTTGCGTTTCCTAGAACTCTAACAAAATTTTGCTTTATTTTTGGGTTGAAAACGCTTCTTATAAGTCGAAAGGCGCTCCCTTCCAATTTTTCTGCTGCGAATCTTTGACTTTTTTTGCCTAGTTCTTTAAAAATGGGCCCCCAAAAAATGGAAAAGGAACGGTTGGGTCGGGTACCACCCCAAGGATAGTCAGCTAGTCCCCAGACAGACCTTATAAAAGCATAATCGTTGGTTATCCTTTGTCTATCATCCGCTGTGTGCCAAGGTTTCAACTCTAAAGGCCATAAAACTTTGACCTGAAGACCGTAGTCCCACCACTCCTCCGGAAAGTTCTTGATGGATATGACGCCTATAGCAAAACCGTCATCGTTGCATAAAAGATGAGTCTCGTTTTCCCAGTCCTTTCTATCCTCAGCCCACTCGGGCTGCTGCAAAAATAAGATACGACCAATATTTTTAGCTATTATCGCTAAAGGCAATGCAATATATCTTCTCAAATAGGAGTTAAAAATTAATACGATACCTCTTACTCCTAGCCCATAATAAAGCTCATTCCATGCATCTATTCCATCCATCCGGAACAGCTCTTCTTCGGGGTCTAGTTCGATTTTATCTTTTTTGATTCTTTTCAATTTTTTCCGTTCTTTCAATGCTTTGCTTTTTTTTTCGTCTATCTTCCTTTTTGTCTTCCTTTTTGTCTTCCTTTTTGTTTTTGTCTGTTCTTTCTTAGGTCCCTTAAGAGTGAAAAAGTCCCCTTTTTTGATTCCAAACCTATGCATCAAATTTTGCATTTTCAAAACAAGGGGTTTCACTACCCTAAAAGAACTAGACAGTGTACTTTTTAAGAAGCCCAAAAAAAGAGGGGAATGCGGAAACATTTCAATCTGTCTTACAACAACTCCGTGTTTACGCCTTAGGACGCTCGAAACACCTTTGATGTCATCCTGATGCCAAAATTGGTCGCGCACCGCTCTCAAGGAGGTCCTCCACACGTCCTTATTCTCGGTTTTCCACTCGATATTGGTGGTGAGGCTGCCAACGTGAACATGAGCAAGGCTTTTCTCAAAGTCAATACTATAAGGGTCTCCCCCACTCTTGATCAAATCCTTCATAACCTTCTCATTAATCTCTTTAGCAATATCCGGATCAATGTTATTACTATCTTTAGAAAAATTTTTGATAAGTAAATTTTGAGTATCCTGATTCAAAATAATTTCATATTTGTATTGTGCTGATATAATATCAAAGCACTCATCATCTCCCCGCTGGGTCACAAAGGGTTCGCCCAGGTCATATACGACCTCGCGTAGTAATACGTATGACCAGCGAGGGACGCGTTGACGGATGTGCGCTCGTCCCGCACTTTCTCCCACTTTATAAGTCCTTAGTTGCTGTAGCTTTTTTAGTTTTCGCTGGTTCCAATCAATGCTTCCCCCCTCTTTTTCCCAAGGCTTAGAAAAAAATTTTGCCAAAGGATTATAATATAATTTTCCTTCTGCTCTTAGTTTTAGTGTTTTACTTTTGAGTATCGCGAAGATTCTCTCTTCATATTTTGGGGACTCGAAAATGAAACCTGGCAAAAGGGTCTCATGAATTTGATTTAGAGCAAGGATTTGCTTAAGTTGAAATTCTGTAGCTGTAGGTTCAGCGTCGATTCTTTCACGAGATTCTGTAGGTTCAGCGTCGATTCTTTCACGAGATTCTGTAGTTCCATCGTCGATTCTTTCACGAGATTCTGTAGGTTCAGCGTCGATTCTTTCACGAGATTTTGTAGTTCCATCGTCGATTCTTTCACGAGATTCTGTAGGTTCAGCGTCGATTCTTTCACGAGATTTTGTAGTTCCATCGTCGATTCTTTCACGAGATTTTGTAATTCCATTTTTTTTTCTTCGACGAGATTGCATTGCGTTCTGGACTTTTTCACGAGATTGCATTTCATTCTTTTTTCTTCCACGAGATTGCATTTCATTCTTTTTTCTTCGACGAGATTGCATTGCATTCTGGACTTTTTCACGAGATTGCATTTCATTCTTTTTTCTTTCACGAGATTTACGAGATTGAATTACATTGTAGACTTTTTCACGAAATTCACCCAATTGAAGAAGTGCCCTTTCGTCGCGTAGACGTGCTTCTTCGAGTAGACGTGCTTCTTCGAGTAGACGTGCTTCTTCGAGTAGACGTGCCTTTTCTTCCCTTTTCTCCTGTTCTTTGCTTTTCGGTGCCTTTTCTTCGCTTTTCTCCTTTTCTTCGCTTTTCTCCTTTTCTTCGCTTTTCTCCTTTTCTTCGCTTTTCTCCTTTTCTTCGCTTTTCTCCTTTTCTTCGCTTTTTTCCTTTTCTTCGCTTTTCTCCTTTTCTTCGGGATCCTCGATTACTTTGCTAAATTTTTTGATTCTTCCACGAGAGGGCCCATTCAACAAAGGATCATACCTTTTTGGTAGGCAGAGGCAGGTTTCGTTCATTTTCTCAATACAAACCCGAGTCCTTTTGTCGAGTATATCTAGAAAAAGAAATCCCGTGTCTAGAGCCTCAATTCTCTTTATAAACTCGTTATTTAAGTTGTTTTGTCTTTGTTTGTTCTTATAAAGCCAATCTTTGTCTAGTTTATCAAAGGAGAGTCTTTCTACTGTGGACGAAGATATCATCCCTTTCGTCAGTTCCTTAAAACTAGAAAAACTAGGAGGATCTGTAAAAGATATTCTTTTTTTTCCATCACTTCGGCATGTATCAAAAAAATATTGTGAAGCTTCCTTTCTTACAGCCCCAAAAAAGTGTTGATTGCTTATGTATCGTACTGGACGAGTCCATTGAAACTGAAAAAAATCGGACGCTAAAATGCTTTCCACCACTATGGGGTCTTTTTGATCTTTTTCTTCATCCAGATCCATTCCCCAACGCTGGGGAGGAATTTCTTCTTTGAATAGCACTTTTTTTCGTGCAATCTCCTCTTTCTTTTCCTCGTCCTTTTCCTCGTCCTTTTCCTCGTCCTCGTCCTCCCAGTAAGTGTCAGCTTCTCGGCCTTGTCTGGCTAACCAATTTGGTTGCAGTTGTGGGGCTTGGACGCTTGTCAGTGGATGTGGAAAAATGAATAAAGGTATTCTGCCTAAATAGTAGGCACAGGTAACAAATAAGAAAATATTCACGAACCGACCCGTGTTTCTCCTCAAGTTTATTAACAGCAAGTACTGAATTTCTGACACAACCCACTGAAAGGTTCGCATAAGGAATTCAAATTCTTCCCCAAGGGACCTAACAAGGTACTGATAAATCTTCTTTTTGTATTTATTCAATTCTGACTTAATGTACTTAT